TTCTATCGGATATGTGTTCGAAACTTACTAATTGTATGATGCACTCTTTTCTGAAGATAGGAAAGAATAAAAACCCGAAAGCTCTTTATTGTGGTTATAATGCCAAAATATCAAGTCGGCTCATTATCTATATGTCGATCAGGCCTCTTGAATCTTCTATATTACCTATTTTTTTTTATTGTTTTGTTATTTGTGTGGAATGAGACTTTACTACTGTTTTATTTATTATTGATAGGGATTCTCTTGTTAAGACCCTATGAATCAATTAAAACCTCAGATTCATACTAGAACCACGATGAGTCAATAAAACCTTGTCAAACTAAGTCCAAAAATTCCTTGAGTAAGAACCATTGGATCATCACTTATTCAATGAATAAACATAATGACTAAAAAAAAATATAAAGAAACCCTTGGACTTTGATCAAAATAAGCCTAAATGGGCATTTGAAAGAACAAAAATCTTTCAATTTATAACTTATAAATCTAACTCTTTGAAGAAAAAATGAAAGCCCGGCCACGAGGTCTGAATATTAAGTATGAATCATAGTTCTAATACTATGTAATCTATTTTACATATTCCGTGCTTCAGATACTAGCATAGAATGAGAATATCCGACGAAGTAAAACCATCTCTAGCAAGATGACAAACTTATTCTCTGTACTATCCATAGGATCAATTATAATATAACAAGTCGCACACTCATATTCCAGAAATACAGAAACAAAGAAATTTCACGGTCGAACTAACAAAATAGAATGGAATAAAAATCAGAGACCTAAAAGCTTCACTTTGTATTTAAAAACTAGGTAATAGTTCTTATGAATCTAATTCATTGAAATTCCGTCCAGTAAAATAGAAGAATTATAAATCTCCAAAATAATAGATAGGAATATCGCAAATAGAGCCATTGCGATACCCATCAAAGGAGTAGTTCCCCACCCAGGAGCTACTTTACCATATTCTGAATTCAAGGGTTTCAATAAATTCCCTACACTAGTTCGTCTTGAACCAGATCTAGAACTACCTTCAACGGTTTGTGTAGCCATAAATCCTATTTTATATTCATTGAGATCTATTGACTTTGTATACCATTCCGTCGTAAATAAATGATCTTAGCATAGATCCATTGTGCTCTTCAAACTATATAATAATGGAAACAGCAACGCTCGTTGCCATCTTTATATCTGGTTTACTTGTAAGTTTTACTGGGTATGCCTTATATACTGCTTTTGGGCAACCCTCTCAACAACTAAGAGATCCATTCGAGGAACACGGAGACTAGTTGAAGTAATGAGCCTGCCAATATTCAATATTGGCAGGCTCATTACTTTCAATTGAGATAATTAAAAATCATTTCGTCTTTTTAGTTGGAACTTTAGGCGGTTCTCGAAAAAAGATAGCGAAAAAGATTATTCCTAGAGTTGAGACTAATAGGAATGTATAAACCAATGCTTCCATAGATTCGATCGTGGTTTACAATTATAGCTTCCATACCTGTTTATTTACGATAGATCGTCTCCCGGATAAAGAAAGAACAGGGCAAGAGTCAAAAAAAAGACAGCGATTCAAATAAAGATTTATCCAGTAGCCTATAATCAAATCAAAAAACTAAAGACAAAAAATAACAAAACAATATTGTATCAGACTACTTGCCTTCTTGTAGTTGGATCTCCAAGTTTTTGGAATGCTCCAAATTCCACTTGAGCATCCAAATCCGGGTCAATACCAGCAAAAACATCCCTGAACAAGGTTCTAGCACCATGCCAAATGTGTCCGAAAAAGAAGAGCAGAGCAAAGGAAGCATGTCCAAAAGTAAACCAACCCCTCGGACTGCTACGAAAAACACCATCAGATTTCAAAGTAGCACGATCTAATTCAAAAATTTCACCCAATTGAGCACGTCTAGCATATTTTTTTACAGTAGCTGGATCACTATAACTGACTCCATTGAGTTCACCGCCATAGAACTCAACAGTTACACCTACTTGTTCGACACTATATTTTGATTCTGCCCTTCTAAAAGGAACATCGGCTCTAACAATTCCATCTCCGTCTACCAAAACAACCGGAAATGTTTCAAAAAAAGTAGGCATACGACGTACATAAAGTTCACGCCCTTCTTTATCTCTAAAGATCGGGTGTCCTAACCAACCAACAGCTATTCCATCCCCGTTGTCCATTGATCCCGCTCTGAATAATCCCCCTTTTGCCGGATTATTGCCGATGTAATCATAAAAGGCTAATTTTTCAGGAATTTTAGACCAAGCTTCAGATAAACTTTGATTTTCGGCTAGTCCGGCACTAACTCTTCGATAGATTTCTTGTTGGAAGTATCCTTGATCCCATTGATAACGAGTGGGACCAAATAATTCAATCGGGGTAGTTGCCGAGCCATACCACATAGTTCCAGCAACTACAAAAGCTGCAAAAAAGACAGCAGCGATACTACTGGAAAGGACGGTTTCAATATTTCCCATACGTAATCCTTTGTATAGACGTTGGGGCGGACGGACACTAAGATGGAATAGACCCGCCAATATGCCCAAGGTTCCTGCTGCAATATGATGAGAGGCTATTCCTCCCGGAACAAAAGGATCAAAACCTTCCACACCCCATGCTGGATTTACAGCTTGTACCCTTCCTGTTAGTCCATAAGGATCAGATACCCATATTCCAGGACCATACAATCCTGTTACATGAAATGCGCCAAAACCAAAACACGCCACTCCTGAGAGAAATAAATGAATTCCAAAGATCTTGGGCAAATCCAAAGAGGGTTTTCCTGTACGTTCATCACAAAATATTTCTAGATCCCAATACACCCAATGCCAGATAGCTGCCAAAAAGCACAAGCCAGAAAACACAATATGTGCACCAGCCACACCTTCGTAACTCCAAATACCCGGATTCGTTATAGTCCCCCCAGTAATACTCCAACCACCCCATGAATTGGTTATTCCTAAACGAGTCATGAAGGGTATAACAAACATACCCTGTCTCCACATTGGATCAAGAACAGGGTCAGAGGGATCAAAAACAGCTAATTCATATAGAGCCATCGAACCGGCCCAACCAGCAACCAGAGCTGTATGCATTATATGGACAGAAATCAAACGGCCGGGATCATTCAATACGACCGTATGAACACGATACCAAGGCAAACCCATGGAAATACCCCTTATATCAATCAAAAATAGACGCTATGTAACTTTCTTGCACTGTAAAAAAAAAACTATACTATGGTCTTTACTTTTTTAGTGGATTATATCCGGGAAAGGATTAATATTTGTTCTATTCTTTTACTAAGAATTCTATATTCTTTTAGTAAGAATGTCTTTGAATAATAATGGAACAATTTTGTTCCTACGAACAAAAAGAAGCAGATTTATTCTACACCCGATAAGTACCAATACGCAATGGTAGGGCGTTGCTAGCATTTTATATGAGTAACTGCATCTATATTTGTTCATCATCGAAAGGCCACACTTGTAAGAATTTTCCTTTATTGATGCTGTCTTCTTTTTTATGAACTTATTCAATCTATGGATAAAATATGATAAAAGACAAAATATTATTAAGACAATAAACCTATTTTTACGCTTTCACATCAAAGTGAGATATAGTACTTAATTTTTCTTTCATTTAATGCCTATTGGTGTTCCAAAAGTACCTTTTCGAAGTCCTGGAGACGAAGATGCATCGTGGGTTGACGTATAGTGCGACTTGTCAGATATATTTGGTCATATGGTATTTCCCCGTTCTCTTTCCCGATCGAGATATCCTCTCTTTCGCCCAACAAAGATTGATTGAATTATCCAAAATTTGGAGCGTGAAATGCAATGAAGTAGAATTCAATCTATTTTGTAGGGGGGTAGACAGATTAATATTAGCAATTAGAATAATTTATGGTTGGCTTGGTTCAAACAATAAAATGAAGTATCCAGGCTCTGTTTAGAAAAAAACTAAAAAAAACCAATAGGTAATATATCTATGATTTCTACTTAATACTTAATATATATCATATTCTATTTAGAATTTCTTTATATAATATTCGATTTATAATTCCTAATATAATAAAGTGCTCTAAAACTGTTAATCAATCGAATAATATGATGAATGCATTGAATATTTAATATTTGGCGGGAGATATGAAATAAATTGAAGAAGAAAGAAGTCGTAGCAAAAAGACGTAGTATTGGGGCATTTGTCCTATATATGCAAATAAAAATCGGTCCGATCTTTACTCGGAGTAGAGCATAAACCTAAAAGAATTCAAGAAGACCATTCAGGAACAAGAAAATTACATCGTGATTTGGATTGGATTCCGATGAAACAATAGATCAATGAGAAGTTAATCCGATAAGTTTCTTTTTTTTTCTATTTCTATATAGAAATAGAAAAAAAAAAACAAGAATCTACACATTGATTCTTGTTTTTTCGCAATTTGTGTTGAACTGTATGCATCAAAAGATGCGTGTACGGTTCCGAAGGGATAAAATTTTATCCCAATCAACCGACTTTATCGAGAAAGATTACTTTTTTTAGGCCAAGAGGTTGATAGTGAGATCTCGAATCAACTTATTGGTCTTATGGTATATCTCAGTATAGAGGATGATACCAAAGATCTCTATTTGTTTATAAACTCTCCCGGGGGATGGGTAATACCTGGATTAGGTATTTATGATACTATGCAATTTGTGCAACCAGACGTACAAACAATATGCATGGGATTAGCCGCTTCAATGGGATCGTTTATTCTGGTCGGAGGAGAAATTACCAAACGTCTAGCATTCCCTCACGCTTGGCGCCAATGAGTTTTTTATTTGATTTGAGAGAAAAAAGAAGACTATGCCTTCGCGATATATGAAATATGAATATTAAGTAATAATAGCATGGCACTTTGAATTCGATACGAGAATCTTTTTTTTTCAAAATCGTTCCATTCCATTATGTATCGAAAGAGTAGTATGAGATAAAGGGTATTTCTCATTTTATCTGATATATCAGGAGACCCATTTCAGCGTCACAAACTTTTTTTTTGGTTTCACACCGAAAAACTCTTAACAATATAATATATATTATTTTTATGAAAGAATACAAAAATAAAATTTCTTTTTTTTTTTTTACTTAATTTTTCTTTTTTATTTGAAAAAAAAAGAAACTTTGGGATTGCTAAATAACAGACGAAATTAATATATAAAGCAACGGAACCATCATAGTATATTGTTAACTATTCCAAAAAGAAGGGTGGTTGTTGGATCATTTACCTATGTGAATATGATAGACTCTATAATTGAAATTGAATTTCAATTATAGAGTCTATCATATTCAATGTAAAAGGGTATAGGTAGAAAAGTGAATTCCATCGTAGAGCCGTATGCAATGTTGTGCAAAAGATGCCTGTACGGTTGTTCAATTCTCTCTTTCTTATATTATTTTTCGCCTTTCATCATGCGAGATAGAATAATTATTTATTATGTTATATCATCAGGGTAATGATCCATCAACCTGCTAGTTCTTTTTATGAGGCACAGACGGGAGAATTTATCCTGGAAGCGGAAGAACTACTGAAGCTGCGCGAAACCATCACAAGGGTTTATGTACAGAGAACGGGCAAATCCTTATGGGTTATTTCCGAAGACATGGAAAGAGATGTTTTTATGTCAGCAACAGAAGCCCAAGCTCACGGACTTGTTGATCTTGTAGCAGTTGAATAAAAAATAAGAGGAATTTCACACAAATATACAATTTGAGATTTTATCTTCTTACCAGATTTAATAAATATTCTATGAATCCATTAATATAAAAATGATTCATAATTATCCGGTTAGGATCGATCTAAACCAGCCCATTATGTATATGATTCAACATGCCAACTATTAAACAACTTATTAGAAACACAAGACAGCCAATTAAAAATGTCACGAAATCCCCCGCTCTTCGGGGATGTCCTCAGCGACGAGGAACATGTACTAGGGTGTATGTGCGACTCGTTCAGATTATGGACTAGGCCAAAAACAATTGGATCCGGTATAAATGATCAGTACCTGTGAATAGGATAGAATGAAGACCACCATTCACTATAACGATACGAAAAATTAAAATAGCTAAAAATCTAAAAAAGAGCTATCATACCCTTCTATTGTGATATCAAATATTGTGATATCAAATTAATTTATGGTTGCCATTGGTACAAATCCAATCACTTCCATTTTTAAATTCATTTAATTAATTTAAGATGAGAAAGAATTCCCCATTGGTAGCAAATGGTATTCATTAAGCAGGGAAATCCTATTTTATTTAAAAAGCAGAAAGATTATGCCCTTACTCTTGACTCTTGCAAGAACGGACTAATAGGGTCAGCTATTCAGCTAATCTTCATAATTAAATACCGTTACTGTATAGGTAGGTCTCGTTGTGAAAGACCTATTACTGGATAATTGTGGGTAGAGCCAAAGAGTGTGAACTGTACAAGTTAACAATAACATTAATTAAATGAGAGAAGAGGCTCCGGTGTATAGAGAGGACCTCACCGTTTAAGGAGCAACCATAGAAACGATGGAACCCACTATACCTATTTCTATTTACTACTTTTTTATTTACTATGTTTTTTTGATACCTAGTATCAATACAATTTCTTATTTCGAGGCGAGAAGCCTAGAAATAAAAAAAAAAATAAAAAATCGTGGTCGGGAAGGTTATAGTAGCAAAAGCCATTGGAATTTTTATTTTATACATTGGAAGAATCCGTTTTGTTATTAATAGACTAGGAAGGGGAAAGGAAATAACTGAAAGAAAAGAAATCAATTAGTTATTCATCAAAGTTTCATTTATTCAATGACTAGAATTAAACGAGGATATATAGCTCGAAGACGTAGAACCAAAATTCGTTTATTTGCATCAAGCTTTCGAGGGGCTCGTTCAAGACTTACTCGAACTATTGCTCAACAGAAAATAAGATCTTTGGTTTCGGCTCATCAGGATAGGGGTAGGCAGAAGAGAGATTTTCGTCGTTTGTGGATCACTCGGATAAATGCAGTAATTCGAGCCAATAAAGTATACTACAGTTATAGTCAATTAATACACCATCTGTACAAGAGGCAGTTGCTTCTTAATCGTAAAATACTTGCACAAATAGCTATATTAAATAGGAATTGTCTTTATATGATTTCCAATGAGATCTTAAAATAAGATAAGGAGATTGAAAGAAATAAAATCTAGTGAAATGTTTTAAATGGAGTTCCCTGGCAAATGAACTTGGGAAAGTAGAGTAGAAATTAGTATGATAAAATAGGATGTAATATGATAAAGTTATCGCAATGAACAAACACGTTCAATTTACATTTGAATTCGGATTGGAATCTTATTTTAATTCAATTGAAGAAGAGCAAGCCTATTTATTTTTAATTCTAAGACCGGTATTTCTGGGAGTCGACTCGCTTCTTTCAAACTGTTTCTCATTATTAAGAAAGGGTAAGAAAGATAAAATACGAGCTTGTTTTATAGCAATAGTAATTAATCGTTGTTGTTTTAAGGTCAATCTATTTACCCGTCTAGATAATATCTTTCCTTGTTCACTAATAAATCGACTAATTAAACTCATGTTTCTATAATCAATTCGATCCCCCGATTGTATCGGGGGCAAACGCCTACGAAAAGATCGCTTAGATTTAAGAAAGAGTCGCTTGGATTTATCCATGGTTTTTTTATTCCTTGTCCCGAAAATCCTAATGATATTTTGATCGGATCAAAAATGATTTCGAATTTCAAAATAGGATTGCTTTGTTTATATTTAAATAAATATATGATCCGTTATATATATAATATGTCGTTTTTAATCTTCCTTGAAATGGAAGGCGGACACACGAGCGATCGGTTCGATCTATTTCTTTATCTCCCCGTGAATCGTATGTTTATAACAAGAGGGACAGAATTTTCTCAACTCCAATCGACTAGGCGTATTATGTCGATTTTTTTGAGTAATATATCGGGAAATGCCCATTGATTCCTTATTAACGCGGTTTCGAACACAACTGGTACATTCCAAAATAATCGTTACTCGGGCCTCTTTACCCTTGGCCATGAACCTCCTTTGTATTTTTGATTGACTCAACTCTTCTATCTTTCTATTTTCCGCTCCGAAGCGAAGAAGCAAGGAAGGAAAAAAAATAGAAGTTGCTAACTCGAAATCCAATTATGAAAGATTTCATTGCAATCTACCAATTATAGTATTAAATAGTAATAATAAGTAATATAATGATTTCTAACTATATATTTAGAATCGATGTACATGTACAGTATTTAATTTTTCTTTTCATTGAATTATCTTGTATGATATTGTTGCCATGCCACAACTATTCCATTTTCTTTCTCACTCTATTATTAATTAATTTAAGTTTGGGCCTGTAAATCCGAGTTCTTAGTTTAACTAGGGTAAACCCGCTTTTATTCTTTTTATTTTCGAATTTCTTTTAATTATAAAAAAAAGAAGAAAGGGGGAGGGATTAGTCACAGATATTTGATTGTATCTCTAATTTTCTTCACCCCTTCCTATCTCAATTACTATAATGAAAAAAAGGGAAATATCAATGCATCCGGAAATAAACGATTGATCTCTATTAATAACCCTGCTAAAGACCCAAACCATAGAGTACTTACTACCGGTGCCACGGAAAGGTATGTTTTTAGATTTCGCATTTAAAATCCTCCTTCTTTGTTATTTGTTATTCTAATTTTATTACAATTTGTAATACATAATGCTATTACATATATGACCATATGTGTATATGTAGTTAATGACTGACACGTGGATTTGTAGTTAATGACTGACACGTGGATTTGTACGCAGAATCCCTAATGCAAATTGAAATGTATAACTTGAAATGTACAATAATTCAGTAGATATTCCTTTTCTTAAAAGAAAAAAATACGTCCGTCCATTTATGTCTGAGAATTTTCGAAAAATATTCATTTTTCTTTTTACGGTGGGTTTCATATTTCTTTAGTACGTATATAAGTATATTATTATATGTTATATGATATGAGATTAAAAAAAAATAAGAAATGACAAGATAATTGGGTATATCACTGAAAGAAATAAAGATGTGGAAAACAAGACAGGAATTCTCTACAATAAGACTGTAGGCCAATTGAAAGGGATGTAGCGCAGCTCGGTAGCGCGTTTGTTTTGGGTACAAAATGTCACGGGTTCAAATCCTGTCATCCCTACCTATTACTTATCTTATGAACAGTAACGAGGGGTCATTGAGATTGATTAATATTGGATATACATAATCAATCTTTAATTTTCTTTTAATTTTATTATTTATGATAGTATATATATCCAAGACGAGTTAGGTCACAAAATATTTATTGTGATAATACAGCGCTCTTAGTTCAGTTCGGTAGAACGTGGGTCTCCAAAACCCGATGTCGTAGGTTCAAATCCTACAGAGCGTGATTAGATTCTTGTTATTTGTTAGAACACTGAAATAATTGAACAGCAATCTTAATTTGACCTCCTGTAGATTAAAGAAAGGAGGAGGTCAATCAAAAATAAAGGAGATATTAATTACTCAAAGGTCCAATTGATCACCACGTCTATATTGTAAATATGCGGTTACGAATAATCCAGCCAAAGTAATAGGAATTAGACCTAAGACGATTCCAAATAGAAAAACTTCAATCATTTCAATTTCTTTGAAAGGTGAAAAGGAGAGGTAATATCTATCCTTATATATTAATTAGTATTACTCATGAATCTCAATGCCCAAGAATTGAAAATGGATACGGCAAGAAACTATAGAATATATGAACTACCACAGAAGAATTTTTTTATGAATTGTTCATTCAATTAATTTCAAATAAGTCGTATCTTGTTCAGACCGATAAATAGAGCTGAGGTTATAGTCAAAGCTGCTAGTAGAAAACCGAAATAACTAGTTATAGTAGGCATGAAGGGACTAAATGAAATATCTTCTTTTTATACATATGTTTATA